GTAATAGAAGTAATAGAATTTTTTTTTTAATCCTATATAAAATTCAATAATCTTCTCTGAAGATGACGGTAGGGAAAAAGAAAACCCGAAAACTATTCTTTGTGGTTATAATGACAAAATATCAAGCCGGCTCATTTATTTCTTGATGCTGATCGGTACAGGCCTCTTGAATCTTCTATTTACCCATTTATTTTTTTTTTCGTTATTTGGTATTTTTGTTTGTATGTAATGGATCTTTACTTTTGTTTTTATTATTAGTAATTGATAGGAATTTTCTTGTTAAGATCCTATAAAATCGATTGAAACCTCAGATTCAGACTAGAACCATGATGATTCAATAAAATCTTCAACCTAAGTTAAGTGCAAAGCTTCCCTGAGTAAGAACCCTTATATCATCACTTATTCACTGAATAAATATAATGACGCAAAATCCAAATCAAATAACGGGTTGTACTTTGCGCAAAAAAATAAACATAACCAAAGAGTTTGAAAGAAGAAAAATATTTCCATTTATACCTTCTAACTCTTTGCAATTTTTTTTAGAGTCCGGTTGCGAGATCTGAATATTAAGTATGAATCATAGTTCTAATACTTGGGAATCAATTTCATATATTCCCGTGCTCCGGATATTTTTTCTAATATCTGACGAGATCCAAACCCATCTTCAGCAAGATGACAGACTCATTCTCTGTATTATCAATAAGATCCATTATAACAAGTCGCACACTCATATTCCAGAAATACAGAAAGAAATTTCACGATCGAACTACCAAAATACAATAGAATGGTATAAAAAACTACGAAACCCAAACACTTCACATTGTATTGAAAAATTAGGGCTTATTGGTCCTTGTAAATCTAATTCATTGAAATCCCATCTAGTAAAACAGAAGAATTATAAATCTCCAAAATAATAGATAGAAATATCGCAAATAAAGCCATTGCAACACCCATCAAAGGGGTAGTTCCCCATCCAGGAGCTACTTTACCATATTCCGAATTCAATGGTTTCAATAAATCCCCTACAAGAGTTCGTCTTGGACCAGACCTAGAACTACCCTCAACGCTTTGTGTAGCCATAAATCCTATTTTGTATTAATTGAGATCTGTTGACTTTGTATACCATTTCATTGTAAATAAATGATCTTATCATAGATCCATTTTACTCTTGAATTTTTTTTTTTTTTAATAATGGAAACAGCAACTCTAGTCGCCATCTCTATATCTGGTTTACTTGTAAGTTTTACTGGGTATGCCTTATATACTGCTTTTGGGCAACCCTCCCAACAACTAAGAGATCCTTTCGAGGAACACGGGGACTAGTTGAAGTAATGGGCCTACCCCGAAGGGGTAGGCCCATTACTTCAACTAAGATAATGAAAAATCATTTCATCTTTTTAGTTGGAACTTTAGGAGGGTCTCGAAAAAAGATAGCGAAAAAAATTATTCCTAGAGTCGAGACTAAGAGGAATGTATAAACCAATGCTTCCATAGATTCGATCGCAGCTTACAATTATAGCTTCCATACCTGTTTATTTTTGATTGTCCCACGGCTAAAAAAAAAAAAAAGAACAAAACAAGATTCAAAGAAAAGGCCGTGATGAAAATCAAGACATCTCCAATATGCTATGTCAAATAAAAAAAAAATCGAGGTGAAAGGAAAAGATTGAAAGTAAAAGATTAATGTTGTATCACACTACTTGTCTTTTTGTAGTTGGATCTCCAATTTTTTGGAATGCTCCAAATTCCACTTGAGCATCTAAATCTGGATCAATACCAGCAAAAACATCTCTGAACAAGGTTCGAGCACCATGCCAAATGTGACCGAAAAAGAAGAGCAGAGCAAAAGAAGCATGTCCAAAAGTAAACCAACCCCTCGGACTGCTCCGAAAAACACCATCGGATTTCAAAGTAGCACGATCTAATTCAAAAATTTCGCCCAATTGAGCGCGTCTAGCATATTTTTTCACAGTAGCAGGATCATTATAACTAACCCCGTTTAGTTCACCACCATAGAACTCAACGGTTACGCCTACTTGTTCGACACTATACTTCGATTCTGCCCTTCGAAAAGGAACATCAGCTCTAACAATTCCGTCTCCATCTACTAAAACAACAGGAAATGTTTCAAAAAAAGTAGGCATACGACGTACAAAAAGTTCACGCCCTTCTTTATCTCTAAAGATAGGATGTCCTAACCACCCAACCGCTATTCCATCCCCGTTGTCCATTGAGCCCGCTCTGAACAATCCGCCTTTTGCCGGATTATTACCGATATAATCATAAAAAGCTAATTTTTCAGGAATTTTAGACCAAGCTTCGGATAAACTTTTATTTTCGGCTAGCCCATCACTAACTCTTCGATAGATTTCTTGTTGAAAGTATCCTTGATCCCATTGATAACGAGTGGGACCAAATAATTCAATCGGAGTTGTTGCTGAGCCATACCACATAGTTCCAGCAACAACAAAAGCTGCAAAAAAGACAGCAGCGATACTACTGGAAAGGACGGTTTCAATATTTCCCATACGCAATCCTTTGTATAGACGTTGGGGTGGACGGACACTAAGATGAAATAAGCCCGCTAATATGCCCAACGTCCCTGCTGCAATATGATGTGAAGCTATTCCTCCCGGAACGAAAGGATCAAAGCCTTCCACACCCCACGCTGGATTTACAGCTTGTACCCTTCCGGTTAGTCCATAAGGGTCGGACACCCATATTCCCGGACCATACAATCCAGTTACATGAAAAGCGCCAAACCCAAAACAAGCCACCCCTGAGAGAAATAAATGAATTCCAAAGATCTTGGGCAAATCCAAAGAAGGTTTTCCTGTACGTTCATCACAAAATATTTCTAGATCCCAATACACCCAATGCCAGATAGCTGCCAAGAAGCACAAGCCAGAAAAGACAATATGCGCTCCTGCGACACCTTCATAACTCCAAATACCCGGATTCGTTATAGTTCCTCCCGTGATACTCCAACCACCCCAAGAATTGGTTATTCCTAAACGAGTCATGAAGGGTATAACAAACATACCTTGTCTCCACATTGGATCAAGAACGGGGTCTGAGGGATCAAAAACTGCTAATTCATAGAGAGCCATCGAACCAGCCCAACCAGCAACTAAAGCCGTATGCATTATATGGACAGATAGCAAACGACCAGGATCATTCAAGACGACGGTATGAACACGATACCAAGGTAAACCCATGGAAGTACCCCTTATATTCTTTATTAATTATTAATGAAAAATAAACACTATGTAACTTTCTTGCACTAGAAAAACTATGTTATAGACCTCCCTTTTTCGTTTTTCAGTGGATTATTTCGGAGAAAAGAGAAATATTTTTTTTTTCTATTCTTTTAGTAAGAATGTAATAATTAGGTTTGGAGGAGCAAAGAGAAACAGATCTATTCTATATCCGATAAGTATCAATACGCAATGGAATGGGGTCTTGATCCCATTTTATCTGAGCGAATGCATACAAATTTGTTCATCATTCAAAGAACCTATTCCTAAGAATTTGACTTTATTTCTTTTTTCTTTATTTAATTATTTTTTAGTTATTTCTGAACTTATTGAATCTATCCATAAAAAAGCCAAGTTTTTGAAGACAATAAATGCATTCTTACGTTTTCATATTAAAGTAAAATAGAGTACTTAATTTTTTTCTTTCGTTGAATGCCTATTGGTGTCCCAAAAGTTCCTTTTCGAAATCCTGGAGAGGACGATTCCATTTGGATTGACGTATAGTGTGGCTTGTCAGATATATTGGGTCATATGGGATTGCCCCGTTATCTCCCCCATGGGGATATTCTCCGTTTCGACCAAAAAGATTGATTAAAGCATCAACAATTTTGAGCGTGAAATGCAACAATTAAATCTATGCTTTTGAGATATCAAAATTACTATTATCAAGTAGAATAGTTTATGGTTGGTTTCTTTAGAAGTACCCAGGCTCTGTTTAAAAAAACCACTTGGTAATATATCTATAATTACTACTTTAAATCAATCAAATAATAGACACTGAAGTGGAAGACGTAAATTGAAAAAAGGAATATAGTAAAAAGATGTGGTATTTGGCCCATTTGTCCTATATGTGCAAATAAAAATCGGGCAGATCTTTACTCGGAGTAGAGCACAAACCTAAAAAATTGAATAAACCCAGTCAGAAACAAGAAAATGCCATCGTGATTTGAATTGGATCCCGATGAAAGAATAGATCAATGAGAAGTTAGTTTGATAAGCTTAAAAATTATTATTATTATTTTTATTTTATTATTATTAGGTAAACGAATTATAGGTAAACAGATCAAAACTCATTTTTATTAAAAAATGAAAGAAAAGCCCTTTGTTAGAACAGAAGTTAGAATAAAAAAAAGAGGGCTGGAATCTACACATTGATTCTTTTTTTTTTCCGCTTTTTGTTGAACCGTATGCATCAAAAGTTGTATGTACGGTTCCTATGGGATAGAATTTTATCCTAATCAACCGACTTTATCGAGAAAGATTACTTTTTTTAGGTCAAGATGTTGATAGCGAAATCTCAAATCAACTTATTGGGCTTATGGTCTATCTCAGTATAGAGAGTGAGACCAAAGATTTGTATTTGTTTATAAACTCTCCTGGCGGATGGGTAATACCTGGAATAGCTATTTATGATACTATGCAATTTGTGCGACCAGATGTACAAACAGTATGCATGGGATTAGCCGCTTCAATGGGATCTTTTATCCTGGCCGGGGGAAAAATTACCAAACGTCTAGCATTCCCTCACGCTTGGCGCCAATGAGTTTTTTATTTCAAATAAAAAAAAAAGTATGCCTTCGCCGCAGGAAATATGAAAATAGAGTAAGTATAAGTAATAATAGCATGGCATTTTAAATTCGATATAAGAAATTTTGTTAGTAATTTTTTGAAGATTTAATTGTGTATCGAAAGAGTAGTCTGAGATATTAAAGGTATTTCTGATTTTATCTATCGGGGCCAATTTTCTATTTTAGTGTCACAAACTTTTTTGTTTTCACACCAGAGGGTTATTAACACTATATTCTGTATTCTGTTCTGAATGTTCTGAAAGAGTACAAAAAAATTATTTTTTCATTTGAAAAAAAAAGAAACTTTGGGATTGTTAAATTTAAATTACCGATGAAAGGGACGGAGCCACCATAGTATTGTTTTTTTTGAACTACTCGAAAAGGAAAAGGAAGGGTGGTTATTAGATCATTTACTGGGCTAGGCATGATAGGCTCTATGCTTTTCTTCGATGAAAGTTCTATTATGGAGCCGTATGCAATGCACAAATAATGCCTGTACGGTTGTTTAATTCTATCTTTTTTTCTTTGTATTCTTTATTTTATCTCTTTTCCTTGCCTTATCGTGCGAGATAGAGTAACTATTTATTATCTTATATCATCAGGGTAATGATCCATCAACCTATTGCTGGTTTTTATGAGGCACAAATAGGAGAATTTGTCCTGGAAGCGGAAGAGCTACTTAAATTGCGCGAAATCATCACAAGGGTGTATGCTCAAAGAACGGGCAAACCTTTATGGGTTGTATCCGAAGACATGGAAAGGGATGTTTTTATGTCAGCAACAGAAGCCCAAGCTCATGGACTTGTTGATCTTGTAGCAGTTACATAAAAAATAGCCGGAATTCCCGCAAATTTGGTTTATTGTCTTACTGAGATTTAATATTCTATTAAATTAATAGAAAATTAATAGAGAAATTTTTTCTAAACAATTTTTTTTTTAATAATTCATAATCATCGGTTAGGATTGATCTAAACCAGCCCATTATGCATACGATTCAACATGCCAACTATTAAACAACTTATTAGAAACACAAGACAGCCAATCAAAAATGTCACAAAATCCCCCGCTCTTGTGGGCTGTCCTCAGCGACGAGGAACGTGTACTAGGGTGTATGTGCGACTCGTTTAGATCGTTGGTTGTGACAGAAGAAAGGAAACCTTTTTCCCATTATCTGCGATTAGTATAGATGAATAGGATAGAATACAAGAACCCATCTTTTTTATCTTTTTTTTTATCTTTTATCTAAACGAAAAAAGATCTATCATATACTTCTATTGTGTATCCAATTTATGGTTTTCATTGGTGCAAATTCAATCATATCCATTTTCCATTTAAACTGCGAAAGAATACCCATGGGTAGCAAAAGATTATCTATTAAGCAGGGTAAATCTTTTTAAAATGAAAAGTTACATGAAAAGAACAAAAATTATGCCCCTACTATTCTCAGAACGGACTAAGAGAGTCAGCGCATTAGCCAATCTTCAAAATTAAATACCGTTACTATATAGACGGATTTCGTTGTGAAAGACCTATTACTGGATAATTCATAGGTAGAGCAAAAAAGTGTGAACTGTACAAGTTAACAAAAGATTAAATGCCGAAAAGAGCTCCGGTGTATAGAGAAGACCTCACCGTTTAAGAAATAACAATAGAAACGATGGAACCCACTTTTTATTCTTATTTACTATTGACTATGTTTTTGTTTGATATCTAGTATCACAATACAATTTATTATTTTTAGGTATTTTGCGTAGAAAGAAAATTGTGGTTCGGAAGGTTAGAGTAGCAAAAACCGTTGGAATTCTTTTTTATACATTGGAAAAATCCGTTTTGTTATTCTAGAAAAGGGGAAAAGAATAGCTGAAAGAAAAGAAATCAATTAGTTATTCATCAAAGTTTCGTTTATTTAATGACCAGAACTAGGCGAGGATATATAGCTCATAGGCGTAGAACAAAAATTCGTTTATTCGCATCAAGCTTTGGCGGGACTCATTCACGACTTACTCGAACTATTATTCAACAAAAAATAAGAGCTTTGGTTTCGGCTCATCGGGATAAAGATAAACAAAAAAGAACTTTTCGGCGTTTGTGGGTCACTCGAATAAATGCAGTAATTCGCGAAAATATTGTATCCTTTAGTTATAATAGATTAATAAACAATCTGTACAAGAGAAAGTTGCTTCTTAATCGTAAAATACTTGCACAAATAGCTATATTGAATAGGAATTGTCTTTATATGATTTCAAATGACATTCAAACTTAAATTTTTATAAAATAAAAAAATTCGCTGGAATTCATCGGAATATTTTACATAAAATTCCCTGAAAAATGAATTCTGAGAGGGTAGAATAGAAATTCGTATAATATAATAATAATAATATGATCGATCAAGTAGTTAAATTGAATAAAAACATTCAATAAAAAAGATTTCTTCTTCTCCAATTCGTTTTTTTCTTACAACACAAGAAAAAATCTTCATTTTCGGGTTTTTCAAACATCAATCTCTGTTTAAGTTCGAATTGGAACTTTGATTCTATTAAAGAATAAGCCTATTTTTTTCTGATTCGAAGACCAGTAGTTCTAGCAACCAACTCACTTTTTTCAAATTCTTTTTCATTATTAAGAAAAGGTAACAAAGATAAAATACGAGCTTGTTTTATAGCAATAGTAATTAATCGTTGTTGTTTTAAAGTCAATCTATTCACCCGTCTAGATAATATTTTTCCTTGTTCACTAATAAATCGACTAATTAAACTCATGTTTCTATAATCAATTCGATCCCCCGATTGAATCGGGGGCAACCGCCTACGAAAAGCTCGCTTGGACTTAACAAAAAGTCGCTTGGATTTATCCATGATTTGTTTATTCCTTATTTGAAAAATCCTATTTCCTTCGCTTGGATCAAAAATAATAATGATTAAAAATTACGAATTTAAGAATTCAAAATATAGGCTTTTACTTGTTTATAGTTCAATAGAGAATATATCTTACGATATTCTATGATACTATGTCATACCTTTTTTCATCTTGCTTCTAAAGAAAGGTAACACGCGGATGATGCTCTATTTTTTGATCTCTTCGTGAATCGTATGCTTGTAACAATAGGGACAGAATTTGCTCAATTCCAATCGACTAGGCGTATTGTGTCGATTCTTTTGAGTAATATATCTGGAAATACCTGTTGATTTCTTATTAACATTTGTTTGAACACAGCGGATACATTCCAAAACAATGCTTACTCGAGCATCTTTCCCCTTGGCCACGAATCTCCTCCTTTGTTTTTGGTTTTTTATTCCCTCCACTCTTCTTTTTTCCGATTTCAAGTGAAGAAAAGAAAGAAAGGAAAAAATATTACTAACTCGAAATCCAATTCTGAAAGATTTCGTTGTAATCAATCTATTAATAATAAGTAATACAATAATTTGAAACTCTATTTAGATTTAGATTCGAAGTTTAGATTCGAATTGAAGTAAAGTATTTTCGTTAAACATCTTGTATGATATTGTTGCCCTAACTACAATTAAAGCCTGGGCCCGAGTTTTGTTGAGTTTGAATTTACTTTTATTCTTTTTCTTTTCTAACATATTCTAAAAAACAAAAAAGAAATATAATTAAAAAAGAAGAGGGGGGGGTAGTAGTCACAGATAGTGAATTCTATCTTTAATATTCTTCACCCCCCGTATTAATAACTAGAATGAAAAAAAAGGAAATGTTAACGCATCGGGGAAAAAACGATTAATCTCTATCAATAGACCTGCTAAAGACCCGAACCATAGAGTACTTATTACCGGTGCCACGGATAGATATGTTTTGAAATCTCGCATTTCAAATCCTCCTTCTTTTATTTTTATTGAAAATTGTAATAATATTTATGAATTTACTATTCATTTTCATATTTCTATTTATAGTAATATTATTTTTATTCGAATAAATAATGGTATTCCATATATGATCAAATATATATCTGTATTTCAAGTTCAAGTCTACTTCCAGTTGTTTTGTCCACATAATCCATGATTCCAATTGAAATGTAGAACAATTCCATAGATAAGATTTTTTTCGTGAAATTGAAAGAACAAAATAAAATACCTTTCGTTCTACCCGAACATTCAAGAAATTGACAGTGGATTTTTTTTTTTTTTTTTTTTCTATTTTTTGCAGATGTCTAGAAGTTTATTATTCTATATTTTATTATATGATATGAAACAAAAAAGAATAAATGGAAAGATAAGTTTTGTATATCAACAAAAAAAAAAAGAAATAAGTATGTGGAAAACAAAACAAAGATTCTCTAAAATACCATTAGAAACTAATTATAATTAAATTATAATTAAAAGGGATGTAGCGCAGCTTGGTAGCGCGTTTGTTTTGGGTACAAAATGTCACGGGTTCAAATCCTGTCATCCCTACCTATTACTTCGCCTCTGAGCAATAAGGAAGGATCCATTGAGATCAATTAAAATAAAATGGGACAGACCTAATCTTTCATTTGTATTATATTGTGTAGATAATAGTATAGAACTTGAAAATGGATTGTGAAGTTAATAAAAAAATCTCTTTCCTTACAGCCCTTTTTGGAATTAAGAGAGCGCTCTTAGTTCAGTTCGGCAGAACGTGGGTCTCCAAAACCCAATGTCGTAGGTTCAAATCCTACAGAGCGTGATTTTCTTCGTGTTTTCCTAGGGCAAAATTCAAAATTCTATGAAAAGAAAAAAATTGAACAGCAATCGGATTTGACCTCCTGCACAGGCTAAAATTAAAGAAAGGAGGAGGCCAAAAAACAAGGTCTTAACTAATCAAAGGTCCAACTGATCACCACGTCTGTATTGTAAATATGCAGTTACGAATAATCCAGCCAAAGTAATAGGAATTAGACCTAAAACGATTCCAAATAGAAAAACTTCAATCATTTCAATTTGTTAAAAAAAAAAATAGAATATCTATCCGTAAATATTAATCTATCTTGCCGATAAATCTCAATAAAATAACCAAGAATGGGAAATTGATACGGTAAGGAACTAGAAGAATAGATAAAATACTGCAGAAAAATTTCTTTTAATTTTTTCATGAATTGTTCATTCAATTTCGTTCAAATAAGCCGTATCTTGCTCAGGCCAATAAATAGAACTGAAGTTATAGTTAAGGCTGCTAGTAGAAAACCGAAATAACTCGTTA